AAACTTGTTGTCGGACCTGATTAATTGCTCTTTGTTTTTCAAAAAAAAGAGTTTCATTTTTGTAATTTTCTAATCGTTCCAAACTATTGCAAGTAGCATTAATCAAATTTAATTTTTCTCGTTCTATCTCAGAGTATCCATTCGTTCGATACTCATCTGCTTCGATTTCCACTTTCCGCAATCTAACCCGAGCTCTTTCGAGCTGTTCAATGGCTCCTCTACGTAATTCTTCTGAATTTCGAATAGTACTCAAGATCCTCTGTTTTCGCTTATCTAATAAATCATTTAATGAAAGTAGATTATCTTTCCATTCATTTCACAACTATAATATCTCTTCCCGAACCAAACATGAATCTTTCGATTCATTTGGCTCTCACGCTCAATTGTTTCTTTTATCTTTTCTTTGATTGATGGGCATTCCCATATCTTTGAATGGAATGAGCCTATCCTCTATTTTCTGTTCGTATTCAAAGCTATCGAAACTGATCTAACATCAGAATCTTAGGAGGACTCTTCAGACCAGACAAAAAATAAAAAATTGTCAGCAAAGTTGTTTCTTTATTTGTTCTTTATTTAGAACTTATTCCTTTCAAAAAAAAAATATTTTAAAGAAAAAAGAATTCTATTATACTATTAGAATAGAAATAGAATTGAATATAATTCTGAACTTCATTACTTCATTCTCATTATTATTAGAATGAGATTTTGATTTTCTTCATCCAAAAAATTCTCTTTTTTATACAAATACATTTTATACAAATATCTTATATAAATACAATACATAGGTCGTCGATTCGGCAGTAGAGGGGGGAAGATACCCATTTTTCCAGTTAATGGTTCAAATAATTTTATCCATATGAGTGTTCTACATCGAATAAATTCCCAATTATTCCTTTTTTATTTTTATCATTTTTAAACCTTTTTGGTACTAACCTAGCGGTAGAAAGAGTACCATGCTATGCTGTGCCTGGACTTCAAACAATTGATCTTTAACCATGTAAAAGACCTCAACATTATTGGTTGATAGAGAAGAGAATCAAAGTTCATTTACCAATTAGTCACGAAATGCTATGGTTCTTACATATGATTTCTGAATGAAATCCAATTCAGAAGTAATTCGTCGAGATTGTGCACCCTTTGTTCCTAGTTCTGCTATAAAAAAGAATACATAAATAGAAAGAAAGTGCAGTCGGTGAAATCCAACCTATTCTTGAAATAAACAACTCGCACACACTCCCTTTCCAAAAAAAATCAATACACCCAGCACTACGCTTAGATTTATTGGATTTGTTGCTAAAATATCGGTATTAAACTCGAAACTCCCAGCGGATGACCAGTGCCCCACGGAAACAAAAGAATCAATTAGATTTTTCATATGCTCTCCCTTTATAGATAGGACTAACAAAGAACAGAGTTCTTTTTGTATCACTCCGCTTATTATTCTTAATGGAATTTGAGAATTCTCAAATTTCTTAGTTATGGTTATGTTTTTCTTCTAAGATGAAATGAAACATTAAACAAAAGGATTTGCAAATAAAAGAGCTAATGCCACGACCAGTCCATAAATTGTTAAAGCTTCCATAAAAGCCAGACTAAGCAATAAAGTACCTCGTATTTTACCCTCTGCTTCTGGTTGTCTCGCAATACCTTCTACGGCTTGGCCCGCAGCAGTACCTTGACCAACCCCAGGTCCGATAGAAGCAAGCCCTACAGCCAATCCAGCAGCAATAACGGAAGCAGCAGAAATAAGTGGATTCATGGTAAGCTCCTCGCACCAAAAAAAGAAATGGTTAATGATACAACCAACCAATTAATTTAATCTACTTCTTTTTCTACTTCTACTTTTACTATTTACTTTACTACACTTATTTTTTATTTTTTGATCTTTATCACTAAAATATATCGGGTCGAAGTAGCTAAAAGCTCCAAATGGAATTCATAATATTACTGAATTGTCAGAACTACTTCGATATAGATATACCGTTTTTCCTTTCTACCTTATGTTATACGGTTTTAGTCATTGCGTTTCCTTGTTTATAAAATATTCTATTCTTTCTCTTTCATTCAAAATTCACAATAACAGACAAAATAGAAAAAGGACTGATATGGGAATCCATCTAAATGCAGTGGGCTAGAAAAAAAGAGATAGGGGTAATTGCTATTTAACTAGTAAATAACATATACTTTTCTTCTTCCATAACGTAAATCACCTGCACTTTTTCTTCTATGAAATCGTATTCTGGAACCATTCTTCGAAACATACACAAGGATTGATACTAATAGGCATTACATATACATATATGTAGTAGGATCCCCAAACCTTCTTTCTATTCCAAATTCTGCAATATCATCTATCTTTCTTCATATATACATACATGTAGCTCTTTGCATTTTCTTATCCAACCCAGTAGTGGATTATATTGAACCCCCGCATTGCTTGAATTGGGATAAGCTTCAAAAAAGACTATTTCGAAAGTTAGTCAATGATGACCCTCCATGGATTCACCTATATAAGCCGCAGCCAAAGTTGCAAAAATAAGAGCTTGAATACCACTTGTAAATAATCCAAGAAACATGACAGGTATAGGAACTACTGAAGGCACTAAAGAAACAAGAACAACAACCACTAATTCATCAGCCAATATATTCCCGAAAAGTCGAAAACTAAGAGATAAAGGTTTTGTGAAATCTTCTAGAATATTAATTGGTAAAAGTATTGGAGTTGGTTGAATGTATTTCCCGAAATATCCCAATCCTTTTTTGCTAAGACCCGCATAGAAATATGCCACTGACGTAGGTAAAGCTAAAGCAACAGTAGTATTTATATCATTCGTGGGCGCAGCTAACTCTCCTTGAGGTAACTTTATGATTTTCCAAGGTAAAAGAGCACCTGACCAGTTAGAAACAAAAATAAATAGGAACATCGTTCCTATAAATGGAACCCAAGGACCATACCCCTCTCCAATCTGAGTTTTGCTCAAGTCTTGAATAAATTCAAGGACATATTCGAAGAAATTCTGACCGTCGGTCGGAATGGTTTGTGGATTCCGAACAGCTATGATGACTGAACCTAATAAGATAGCAATTACAACCCAAGAAGTGATAAGTACTTGGGCATGAATTTGTAAACCTCCTATTTGCCAATATAAATGTTGGCCTACTTCTACACCTGATATATCGTATAACCCTTTGAGTGTTTGAATGGAACATGGTATAACATTCATATTGTCCTCTAACAGATTCAAAAAAGTAATTATTTTGATTCAACCATCTCTTTCTCAATTCATCTATGTTCATTCATGAATTTAAGTTATGAATCGTATATTTCGGAAATCACATAAAAAAGAATACCAATCATTTTATGTTTTAAATCTGAAATATTATTCAATATTCAAAACATAGTTCAAACTCCAAAAGATGCAAACCAAAATAGTAACAATCAAAGAGAGTTCACCAAAAACAAACTAATCTTCTTCTTTCTTCTTCTTAATGATAAGATTAATGATAAGATAATCAACCATTTTTTAGATAACTAGAACGGCCCTCACAAATTGCAGATACTAATTTGGTAAGAATCAATCGAATTGAAGCTATAGCATCATCGTTGGCCGGAATAGAAATATCTGCAAGATCTGGGTCACAATTTGTATCGATTAAACAAATCGTCGGAATACCCAAAATGACACATTCTCGAAGAACCGTATATTCTTCTTGCTGATCAACGATAATTACAATATCGGGCAATCCCGTCATATATTTGATCCCACCCAGATATGTTTGCAAGGTAGATAACTTTCTCTTCAACATTGCTGCATCTCCTTTGGGGAGACGATTGAGTTTCCCCATCTTTTGTTCTGCTCTTAAGTCCCTGAACTTCTGAAGTCTTGTTTCTGTAGTAGACCAATTCGTTAACATACCACCAAGCCATTTTTTATTAACATAATGACATCGAGCCCTTATTGCTGCTGATGCTACTAAATCCGCTGCTTTCTTTTTGGTGCCAACGATTAAGAATTTTTTTCCCCTACTTGCTGCATCAAAAACTAAATCGCAGGCTTCTGATAAAAAACGAGCAGTTATAGTAAGATTTGTAATATGAATACCTTTACGCTTTGCAGAGATGTAAGGAGCCATTCTAGGATTCCATTTATTAGTACCATGACCAAAATGAACTCCTGCTTCCATCATTTCTTCCAAATTGATGTTCCAATATCGTCTTCCCATTTTCCCACACTTTCTCTTTTTCTTTTTTTTTCAAAGAGATTCAGTACCTTGTGAAATAAATAATTGTTCCGACGGAACCTTCTACCAGGATTGACCATTAATCTACGACCCAAACCATGAATTTCATTCTTTCTTTTTTATTTCATTGATTGATTACGAAATCCATAATCGGACCAGAGAGTTAAAATAAAAAGAATGAACCTATTGTTAGGAATTAGTAAATTACATTACGTAAATGATTGGTCTGATGTCTCATGGAAAGTGTTTGGGGCACAAGAACAAAATAATTCTCTATGGTGTAACAAAATATCTCCCATTTCCAACTCGAATAGATTCTTCCTTTTGATCTTCAAATGAATGTTTTTGTCTTGCTTTGAACGATGTACTAATTTTTTGAATCCGGTACCAACCGGTATAATCCCCCCCAGAACAACGTTCTCTTTCAGGCCTTTCAACCAATCAATACGACCTCGTAGAGCAGCTTTTGCTAAAACTCGAGCAGTTTCTTGAAAACTCGCTTCGGATATGAAACTTTGAGTATTCAGAGATGACTTCGTTATTCCCAATAAGATTGCCCGATAAAAGATCGCTTCGTCCAAAACACGCCCTGCTCGCTCTGCTCGCAACAATCCAATAAATTCCCCAGGTAAAAAAACATTAGACATTCCATCTTCTGAAACCAAAACTCTTGATGTTACTTGACGTACAATAATCTCTATATGTCTATTATGGATCTGTACCCCCTGGGATCGATAAACCTTTTGGATCTTATTAACCAAAGAGATACGACTTTGGGCTATGGTTAGTTCAGCTCCAATAAAGAATCCCCAGGGGATCCCAAGAATCCTTCGGATACGGTCGTCCCAACCTTCAACTCTTCTTTCGAGGTTCATCGATATTGAATCAATTGAACGAACTTCTAAGATTTGTTCCACTTTTGGAAGACCTTGCGTTATGTCACCAGATCTCGATTTTTCATATATAAATGTAATTAATGTATCTCCTTCATAAAAGGTTTCCCCATAATGGCCATGGACAGTTGCTCCTGGAGTGACCAAATAGGGCTTAGCTGATCTTATAACTAAAGAGTCAACATGAACAATGAAAATTTGACCAGATTTTTTTATGCGTGATCCGTATTTCAATAGACATACATTTTCACAAAGGAATTGTCCAAGGCTAATTATTGTCCATGCCTCTTCACAAGAATCGTGATGGAGAAAACACCAATTCAAATGGAATGAATTCCAAATGATGTTACTGCATGGATCGGGATTATAAATACTACTATTTTCATCTAGGAAACAGTATTGAAATGGAAGTACTTGAAGCACTTGGAAAGTCTGTTGAAATTTTTCAAGTAAAAAATATTTCTTTAAAAAGACTTGATTATAAGTTCTTAAATAGTAAGATGAACAAAAATTTACTATTTTAGGCACAATAGTACCTAAAGGACCCAAAAAATACCTAATTGGAGTCAGGGGATCCGATTCTTTTGTCGCATTATTATATCTCGAAGTATTGAAGGGGCCGATTCGAAAACAATTGGATGATGACAAAATTATGAAAGATTGGCATTCCTTATTTCGATTCAACAACGTACCAAGAGTTTCCTGATGTTGGGGAAATAATTGAATCTTCGCCTTGGAATCAAAAGGATTTATATCGGCACGATCTAATTCATTATTGGAAATCAATCCTGAACCTGCCGTATCATACCTTTTTTCGGTATACGAAATAGTGGATTTTACTAACTCAATTCGGATGAAATCACGAAGCAGATCATTTGCCCTTATTTCAACAAAAGAAGCATGAACCTCTTCTTCTATAGAACTCTTTTTTTCTTGTTCTTGGTCCCAAGTCAATACTAAGCAAGCCCGAACTAATTGAATACTTGTGTGAGAAATTCCTCGAATTGACTTGCCATTTCCATAAAGTATATAATTGACAATTCGAAGTTGTACATTATCCTTTTCCTGCAAGAGATCCTGAGAGAAAAGTGTTGCTAAATTTATCCCATCAGCTATTTCATATGTGACTACGGGCCGAACCAAAACAAAATACTTTTTTTTGGTAGGTGTAATTCGTTGGACATAGATCCAATTTTTCAATTTTTTTGATCCTTTAGAATTCTTTTTTTCCATTCCTGGTGGTATCAAAACGCCACTGTGCCTAGATATTTTATCCACCTCTCCAGAAAAATGAATATCTCCAGAAAAGATTTTCAGTTCCATACTTTTTTTTTTTCTCTCCACTCGGACTAATCCACCTACTCGACTTCTTGTATTCATATTTAAAGCAAGTCGTGTATCTACTCCAATGATACTATTGTTCCGGACCATTATGGGCGAAGATCCGGGTAAGATATGCACTTCCTCGGGAATGAAAAAAAAGCGATCTACTTTCATTTGCATTTGGTATTTCGGACTAAAATCTTTTGCTCCTCGATACTCAATAAAATCCTCTTTTTTTACGATTGAATCTACTTCGACAATCCCATATTTAGTAATTCCCGAGCTGCTTCTTCTGTATCGCGGATCATCAAAATAAGCAAGAATACTATTTCTACGTAAAATACCATTTATAGGTATTTTAATCGAAATACCAAAACAGGGTTTTAGTTTCTTTTCTTGTTCTTGATCATATTGTAAGGGAATCACGAATCTATTTCTTCGCTTTTTAGCCAAGGAATTCTCTTGACGAATAGAAGTAGAAGGCTCTATGAGATTCCAATGACCCTTGGATATGATTCGATAAGGTTTTGAATAGTCAAGAATTTCCCTATCTTTTTTACCAAAGGTATCCAACAATTTATGTCTTACTTGATCATTAGTCAGTGAGAGATCAAAGATATATCTTTCTTCGAGAGAAAAAGAATTAGCATTCATTTGATCTTGATCCTTGTGGAGTGAAAAAGACACTATATTGGATCTGCATAGACCTCCTGCTAATATCCATAAATGACTTGTTTTTGGTAATAGATGAACATTACTATATGGATATTCGGGCGCATGATAGCCATCAGTACTCCAGTGCATTTCTCCTTCTGACTCAGAATAAATATGTTTTTGAACCCTTTCTTTAAAATGAAAAGTGGACGTTCCGGCACGAATCTCGGCAATCACTTGTTCTGATTCTACATATTGATCATTTTGAACTAAAATCAAACTTTTTGTTGGAATATTCACATTATGTAGAATATCTCGACTCTCAATAGTTACATACAAGTCTATAAAACATAGAAAAGCAGGATGCCCATGACGGGTACGTGTGGGA